CTAATAGGATGCCCCGATACGTTACAAAATTTCGCTTTAGCCAATGCTCCTATCAAAGGAATTGTGGGGACTATAGTATCAAACTTATTAATAGAAACATCTATAATAAATGAATTTTCTAACATTTGACTCCTTACCACACAAGGCTTTAGCCGTAAACTTGAAAGATGGCCCAGAAAATCGAGGGAGTGCTTGGAGAATTGGTTTATTTGAATTCTATCTGGTTGAGGCCACAAGTCAAAATAACCTTGACAAAAATTGACAAGGTAATACTTCCATTTTTTTATCAGAAGAGGTGTTCCTTTTGAAGCCAGAATGGCTTTTCCTTGATATCTGACATAATTCATGAAAGGATCCTTGAACAACCATAAGGTGGTCTGAAAATTTTTATGAAAAATGAAGAAAAACTTGTCTATTTTTCGATAAAAATGTGTTCGCTCAAGAAGGGCTCTATACGATCTTGATCGTAAATGAACAGATTGTTTACGGAGAAAAACGAATATGGATTCGCATTCATATATATGAATATTATATAGGAACAAGAAAAATCTTTGATTCTGATTTGAAAAATGCGAAATATCGATTTTTTTTTGAGTAATCAGATTATTCGAATTCTGAGACTCGTAGAGAAAGAATCGTAATAAATGCAAAGCGGGGGTATCCTGTATCCAATAGCGAAGGGTTTGAATCAAGAGTTCCAAATGGATGGGGTAGGGTATTAGTATATCTAAGGCATTATTTAAATGTGATAATTTATCCTCTAAAAAGGGAAATGTTGAATGAATTGATCGTAAATTATGAGATTTTGCTATTTCTTTCGCTTCTAGGGAAGGTACTAATCGCAGAGGGAATGGAATTTCCACAATGAGTGAAAAACCCTCTGATATCATTTTAGAATAAAAATGCTTCTTCTGATTCTGATCACGAAATGTATTTTGGTTAAAATCATTATCAAAGAGAATCAAATGCTTCTGTTGATACATTCGAGTAATTAAACGTTTTGAAATTAGTGAACTGGATTTATTGTCATAACCTAAATTTTCGAGAGGTTCAGAAAGAATCGATCTATTTAAACCATGATCATGAGCAAGCGCATAAATAGACTCCTGAAATAGAAGTGGATATAAGAAGTCTTGTCGTCGAGATCTATCTATTTGGAAATATCCTTGTAATTCTTCCATTGAAAATGAAATTTGAACCAAAGACCGAGGGTTTCTTGGACTATCAAATGATACATAGTGCGATACAGTCAAAACAAGGTAGATAGTCATAAAATGATATCTACCCTGAAGATAGATAAGCTTATCAAGGGATTCTCTTTTTTTTTCATCCAACCAATAGGTTTGTGTTCTTTAATTAGGATATTGAAATAATAAGAAATCCTTTATTTTTGCAACCCGATCGCTCTTTTGATTTTAGAATTGATTCTATTTATCTTCTATTTATCAATATACCGTTTCTTCTACACATTCGTCTCCACTCAATAAGAGTGGAGATAGTTAATAATTAGGATTCAAAAAAAAAAGAAATAAAGAAATGGAGAATCCACTTATTTTTATGGTTATGGGAGAACCTTTTCCCGAATCAGGTACTAATATATTTCTAACGTCTAATTAGATCGGGAAATCATTCGAATTAAGAAGAGAAGCTCGTTGCTTTTTGTTTTCTATAATTGGATCCTTGCGGCTCTATCCATTTATTCACTCGACCCATATTGAAATATAATATAAGAATTCAAAGAATACTTTGTATTGATCCGGTAAGGATTAAGAATGAAGTGCTCTTAGAGTTCTTCCTTAATTCGTTAATACGACATGCTGTTTTTTCCATTCGTTCTCTTCTCTTTCAGGATCAGTCGTGGTCTTACAAACTCTACCAATGGTATGGATGAATTCGTTGCTTCATCCAAATGTGTAAAAGATTCTAGTCGCACTTAAAAGCCGAGTACTCTACCGTTGAGTTAGCAACCCGAGTGTATAGATGAATCATAATAAAAATAAAGAGATTGCAAACCCCATCTAGAATTAGAATTCGGAGAGAAATAGATTGACTTAATTGAAAATTACCATAATGAAATTCTATTTATTCAATACACTATTGTCAATATAAAATGAACGTTGACAAGCACCTGGACAGAAAGACCCTATGAAGCTTTACTGTTCCCTGGGATTGGCTTTAGGCCTTTCCTGCGCAGCTTAGGTGGAGGGCGAAGAAGGCCCCCTTCCGGGGGGCCAAGCCGTCAGTGAGATACCACTCTGGAAGAGCTAGAATTCTAACCTTGTGTCAGGACCTACGGGCCAAGAGACAGTCTACGCTAGACAAAATCAAAAAGAAATCAAAGTGAAAAAAAAAAAAGGACTAGTGCTGTATTGACACTAGCTAGTTTTTGAACGAATTAAAAAATTCGTTTCCACCAAGGTTTGGTTTTTTTTCTTTTCCTATCATATAGGATCCTGTTCCCCCTTCGGTCGTATTTTTCCAATTCCACAGTCATGTTCCCCCTTTGGTCATAGTGTATGACCTCGAGGGTAGTGTTGCCGGCTCTATCTGTCGTTTTGTTCGAAACATAAGTCACGTTCTGCGGTTGTGGGTAATACCAAGGACTTAGCAGATTAAACCACTTCATCATTATTACACCTCCAAAACAGAGCACGTACTTATACTCGATCGAATAATGCTTATCCAGATATAGATATAGTTGGATAATTCGATCGACACAAATTATGAGTATTTCTACCCAATTTTCTTTTTTCGAAAGATACTGGGAGATCGCCACCCACATAGATAGGTTGAATATCGATTTTTCAAATAGCCTCCAAACCAGTAAAAGGTACTTCCAACCGAGAAATATTTTCCAAGCTTCTATATTAAGAAAATACTTGAAAATCAATTCTATAAACCTTTTTATATAGAAGTACCAAATTCGAATTATCATTTTGATTAGAATAAGTATAATCAAAATAACCTCTTTATACGGTTTCAACTTGTGATCCAAACTAATGCGGGCTTGCTGCACCACATAAAAAATGACTAGAATCATTTTGATTCTACCTCCTATATTTTAGATTTTTTTTTTTGTTAATATTAATATATATTATATTAAGTAATAAGTCGTATCCTAGATACGGTTTCAACTTGTGATCCAAACTAATGCTGCTGCACCGCATAAAAAATGACTAGAATCATCTAGAATCATATTGATTTTACCTCCTATATTTTCTATTTTTTTGGGGGTTATTATATTAAGTATTAAGTCAGATCCTAGATGAAGAAATAGTAGGCCTCTGCCCTACTCATCCGCCACTGGAAACACCACTTCCCGTCCGACTTGCATGTGTTAAGCATGCCGCCAGCGTTCATCCTGAGCCAGGATCGAACTCTCCATAAGATTTATAGTTGCATTACTTATAGCTTCCTTGTTCGTAGAACAAAAAAAGAGGATTCGGATTAAAAAAAAATCCTGAAAGTTCTTGAAAAATTTTTGCTTTCTTTAAGATATTATAAACGGTTCTCGTAGGCTCAGCTCCTTTTTCAATGAAATGAAAAATAGCAGGAAGATTTAAAGAAGTTTGATTATTGATCGGGTCGTAAAGACCCACTTTACAAAGAGCCCTTCCATCTCTTCGGGATCGAACATCAATTGCAACGATTCGATAGATGGCCCATTGGGATAGCTGTAGATGACTACAGCCCCCCTTAGAAACGTAAGGGAGGTTTTCTCCTCGTACGGCTCGAGAAAGAATGATTCGAAGGGTGATCTATCGATTCGAAAATCAAGTGAGAACCCCAATTCATCAAAAAATCATTTTTTTTATAGCTCAGGTTGTTGGATCATTCTTACCCAAAGAAAGAGTGAAAAGGTCCTAAGGTTCATTCATTTATTGAGCTCTCTTTAACTCCCTTTTTGTCTCGTTTAGAATCAATTTTCCTTTTTTTATGAAAATGAAATTGTTGAGACAATTGAAAATGGCGTTTTCTTGTTACATGATATTTTCACTTTTTTTTTTGAATCGTTAGGCTTAAACATTACTTCGGTGATCCGTAATCATACCAAAAGGGTAGCAACATCCCTTTTGTGATTTCTTTCTCTTTAAAGAATCATACGAATGGTTGATTCCCCTCGATTCGATACACTTAAACCTCTTGCTGGAATTGGATTGTTTCCATTTCTTTCTTATTAAATAAGAAATAAGAGTCACGAAGTTCGTCTATTAATTGCTGTGAGCCATAGATCCCTACCTCTGAGAAATGACTCAATCATTTCTTCTCGAGCTCCATTGTATCCTATTTAATTAATTACTTACACGTTCGCGAAAACGAAAAAAGGGTTCGTGGAAAGTGGAAATAAAAAACAAATTTTGTATGTCGAGTTCAGAGCACCTTCTATACTCGAACTAGAATCTTCAAAAAATAAAGAAAATGATGGGTGTTAAGAATCCATAGTTCATCATGTCCTTCAAGTCGCACGTTGCTTCCGACCGCATCGTTTTAAACGAAGTTTCACCATAAAACTGCTTTCCTTTAGAACCCGTCTGGAATTGATTCAATATGGAATCATGAATAGTCATTGGCTGAATCGAAAGTATAGTAATTGATATTGACTTTTATCAATTACTAATTGGTATTCTACACAAGGTATAGAATACCTTGGAGCGGAAGGATTCGAACCTTCGAATAACGAGATCAAAACCCGTTGCCTTACCACTTGGCCACGCCCCACTACACATTGACCACATACGGATTCCATCCTTTATAGGCACAGAGGAAAAAGTTCTCTTTCTTCGAACTAGTAACTAGAAGAAAGAAAAGTGTGGGATGTGCTGGGACGAAAGGTTTCGAACCTTCGATATTCCGGGAACAAGACCCGGCGCCTTACCACTCGGCCACGCCCCACATCCATCCCACATCCACAACTTCTAGAGTTGTTTCTTTTTTTTTTCAATCAATTTAATATTATTGAATAATTTTAATGAATTGTCAAATCACAATCAATAAAAACCTCTATGGAATCCGTTAGATTGGTACTAGGATTTCACACAACTAGTTAGAGAATTCCACTGAATTTATTGATCATTAGATAGAATTCAATTAAGATATTGTATGAAAGTATGCTTCCTTCTATTTTCGTGCGAGAATTGAGGGGTTTTTGATTGAGTACGTAAAAAAAGCAGGATTCTTTTGTTCATTTTCCCCGTTTATCCCTTAATCAATAACTCAAAACTCAATCAAATACAATTATTTCCAAGAATGAAATGTTTGTTATGCTTAATATCTTTAGTTTTATCTGTAGCTGTCTTAATTCTGCCCTTCATTCGAGTAGTTTTTTCTTTGCTAAGTTACCCGAGTCTTACGCTTTTCTTAATCCAATCGTAGATTTTATGCCAGTCATCCCTGTGCTCTTTTTTCTCTTAGCCTTTGTTTGGCAAGCTGCTGTAAGTTTTCGATGAGATCTTTATTTAATACTGTCCTACAAAGATTCATGATTTAATCAATAAAAAAAAAAACTAACAATTGAAAAAAGATCGGATCTCTTACATTCTTACATTATGATATGAACCCTCGATTCAAACATGGAAATTCTTGAATAGGCGCGATGAATCTGAATCATCTCATTTCCTCGTTTTGCCCTTCTTCACCTTCCAGTGAACAAGAAACTAGTAAATCCCCCCACAGTAACTGTAGATATGACAGAGAATTTGGATACCGAAAAGATATTAGGTTTTTTCTTTTTTGATTTATCTCTAAACCACTTCATCTATTGGTTTGGTGTCAAACCTAGAATATGGGGTATAAAAATAGATAATCTATTCTCCTTTTCCAAAAAATAGGATCTTATCCTGGAGATTGTATAATGCTTACTCTTAAACTCTTCGTTTACACAGTAGTGATATTTTTTGTTTCTCTCTTTATCTTTGGATTCCTATCGAATGATCCAGGGCGTAATCCAGGGCGTGAGGAATAAAAAAAGAAAGGATTTCTTGTTGTTTGATTTATTCATTTTCTTATGAGTTTCTCTATTACAGATAGTGAACTATGATAAAAGATAAAATAAAAAAAAAGGGGGTCTCAAGATTTTTTTTTTTTGAATTTGAAGTCGAAAGAAAATATTAAGCCGTCGGAAGAAACGGAAAGAGAGGGATTCGAACCCTCGGTACGAAGAAGTCGTACAACGGATTAGCAATCAGCCGCTTTAGTCCACTCAGCCATCTCTCCCAATTAACAAAGGATAATGACTATGTTACCCCTGAAGTAAAGAAAAAGTATTTCAAAAATAGAAAAAAAAAAAAGAGTGAAGTTGGTACGTTAAAGAGTACCCTTTGAATTTTATTTCATCCGATCCGAAGGGTCCGTCCTTTATTTGATTCCCCCACCTGGCCGGGTCGGTACCTAGCCAGGCCATTTCTTGTTATGCTATATAGTTCTTTTGGGGCAGGTCTTCTACTAAATAACCCCTCAAGAACACACATTTTTTCAAGGTCAAAAGGCCCTCCTTTTCTTATCTCATTAAGTTTCTCCAGGAAAAGACCCGAGCACTCTCATTTCCAATTTCATTTAGGATTTTGTCCTTAATCCTATCTTTATTTATTATATTACATTATTACATAGAGTAATGTTCTTGTTCGACAAATGGTCCATTCATATACAATAATCACAATGTAGCGGGTATAGTTTAGTGGTAAAAGTGTGATTCGTTCTATTAACAACTGAAATAGTTAAGGGGTCTTTAGGTTTTATTCATATTCCGTTCCGATTAAAAACTTTATTTCTTAGAAAGGATTGAATCCTTTACCTCTCAATAAGCGATTTGAGGAATCATATACATTTTCGTGATTTGTACCCAAAAGTCCATTATAAATTTTCACATTGGAGTAGGGAATCGCGAAGCATAATTTTTTTGCGCTGTATCAAGACTTAACAATTGAATGAGTATTAAGTAAAGAATCCATGGAGGAAGATACAAAAGTGTACTTCTAATCGTAACTAGATCTTCAATTTTTTCATTTGAAGAGGTTGAAGCACAATAGCTAATAAAGGACGACTTTGGTTTACTAAAGTTATCGACATTTTATTTCAGCTCGGGTGGAAACAAAAATTTCTTTCCTCAAGATTCACGCAAGGAGAAATAGAGAACGAAGTAACTAGAAGGACTTTTCAAAATACCCCTCGTCTTCTAGAGGGATCATCTAGAAAGCAATTTGTTTGGTATACATTCAGACAGAAAAGCGGACATAGATCTTATGAAGCAACTTCTTTTAGTTCGTTTATGGCTTAGATTATGGAATCCAGCCATCTTCCATAAAGGAGCCGAATGAAATAAAAGTTTCATGTTCGGTTTTGAATTAGAGACGTTAAAAATAATGAATTGACGTCGACTATAACCCATAGCCTTCCAAGCTAACGATGCGGGTTCGATTCCCGCTACCCGCTCTCTATTCATTATGAGAAGGATGCGTGTATCATAAAAGGGGAGAAAATACGCACCTTTCACTTTTCTCAAAT